ATATAGTGATAATTTGATTCTTCGTCGCCGTAATAAATAGGAGAGAAAATTCTATTTCTCTCTTCGTCTTTACAAAAGAAAAAAAATATAGGAGTAAGTTGTGACACATTCATTCAAAAAAAATCCTTTTGTAGCAAATAATTTACTAAGAAAAATGGATAAGCTTAACACAAAAGAAGAAAAAGAAATAATAATAACTTGGTCCCGGGCATCTACCATTATACCCACAATGGTCGGTCATACTATTGCTATCCATAATGGAAAGGAGCATCTGCCTATTTATATCACAGATCGTATGGTAGGCCACAAATTGGGAGAGTTTGCACCTACTTTAAATTTCCGAGGACACGCGAAAAGCGATAATAGATCGCGTCGTTAAGAAATGTTAATAAAAATTTAGATTAATAAAAATAGATTAGATATATCTATCTACATGCTTATCATTCATTAGTAGGAGGCAAACTTTATGTTCGAGAAGAAACAAACAGACGTATATGCTTTAGGTCAACATATAGCTATGTCTGCTCACAAAGCGCGAAGAGTAATTGATCAAATTCGTGGACGTTCCTACGAAGAAACACTTATGATACTAGAACTCATGCCTTATCGAGCATGTTATCCAATTTTTAAATTGGTTTATTCTGCAGCAGCAAATGCTAGTTACATTCTGGGTTCCAATGAAGCAAATTTAATCATTAGTAAAGCTGAAGTCAACGAGGGTACTGCCGTGAAGAAATTAAAACCTCGAGCTCGAGGACGTAGTTATCCGATAAAAAGACCTACCTGCCATATAACTATTATAGTGAAAGATATGTCCTTACCTGAATATGTAACGAAAAACTTTCTTGAATGGTCAAAAAAACCTAAATGGAAAAAATGGAAAAATAAGTATACAGATGTGACGTATCATGATATGTATAGTAATGGGGGAGTATGGGACAAAAAATAAATCCACTTGGTTTCAGACTTGGTACAACTCAAAGTCATCATTCCCTTTGGTTTGCGCAACCAAAAAATTATTCTGAAGGTCTACAAGAAGATCAAAAAATAAGAAATTCTATCAAAAATTATATACAAAAAAATATGAGAATAGCTTCCGGCGTCGAGGGAATTGGACGTATAGAGATTCAAAAAAGTATCGATCTGATACAGGTCATAATCTATATGGGATTCTCAAAGTTATTAATAAAAAGTCGGATGCGAGAAATTGTAAAATTAAAGAGGAATTTACAAGAAGAATTACAGATGAATCTACAAAAAGAATTTCATTGGGTGAACCGAAAACTTAACATTGCTATCACAGAAATTGAAAAACCTTATGGAAACCCTAATATTCTGGCAGAATTTATAGCCAACCAATTAAAGAATAGAGTTTCAGTTCGCAAAGCAATGAAAAAGGTTATTGAATTAACTGAAAAAGAAGGTACAAAAGGAATTCAAGTACAAATAGCAGGGCGTATCAATGGAAAAGATATTGCACGTGTCGTATGGATCAGAGAAGGTAGGGTTCCTCTACAAACCATTCGAGCTAAAATTGATTATTGCTCCTATACAGTTCGAACTATCCATGGGGTATTAGGCATCAAAATTTGGATATTTATAGACGGGGAATAATAAACCTTTCCCTACCTTTCTCTTCTATCCATCGCTGGAACAAAATAAGTTCCTTCCTTCTTTTTCTGTTCAATCAAAACCAAAACGAAAAATTCTCATTCTTAATTCTTCTTAATTCTATAGGGTTGAATAAAAATTCAATTGATGATTTGATATAATTGCTATGCTTAGTGTGTGACTCGTTGGGTTTTTTAGGATTAGGGTGAAAAAAGGCCAACCCCTTACTTTAGTCTAAACTAATAACTATAGAACTAATAACCAACTCATCGCTTCACATTATCTGGATCCAAAGAGCCAGTCAAGATATGATATATTGGTCATATGATTGTAGCAACTGATTCATTTTTTTGCATAAACAAAAGAACAATCAATTTGATTCTAAGTTGTAAAGCGAAATAGAGAAGAAGGGTGTAGATAAAGGGAAGGGTGAGAGAAAGAGATAAAAAGACTATCAATGATATATAATTCCAATATAAATAATATGTAAGGTCTATGAGTCATCTCATAAAAGGCAATGTAATAAAGCATCAATACTGATTCATCTATCATGAAATGAATCGGCTTATCGAAAAAAAATCAAGAGCTTCGGGCCAATAAATACTGAGAGGGTTGACTCAAGAACAAATTGCATTACGAGCTCCATTGTAGAATTAAGACCTAACCATTAAGAAAGAAGCGATGGGAACGATGGAACCTGTGAATCCAAAAGATTCTATTGAAAACGAATTTGAATGATTCATTGATCGGGATGGCGAAACGAACCAGAGACCGATTCATCTATTCGGAAAAGTCATAAGCTAACCCTACAAATGAAATAGCGATTGAAAGAGTCAATATTCGCCCGCGAAAACTGGATTTTGTTGATTTGCAAAATTTGGGTCAATCAAATAGGATAAGGGGCAAAACAAAGTAAAGAGTCATTATAACATTCTAAATATAAAAAGTAATACAATATTATCTATAAAAAAAAAATTTAGAAATAATTATTAATATGTTTAGTTATCGATACAAACAAGATATACAAATGACTAATAGATTTGATCTAGATTAGGTAAAATACATGATTCGCCGTATTACTCATTAAATACATGTATATCTTAAATTCAAGGTATATCTTAATTGAAATGAAAGATTTGTGAATCCTTTCTATTCTATTCGCGAGGAGCTGGATGAGAAGAAACTCTCACGTCCGGTTCTGTAGTAGAGATGGAATTCAGAACCAACCATCAACTATAACCCTAAAAGAACTAGATTCCGTAAACAACATAGAGGAAGAATGAAGGGAATATCTTATCGAGGTAATCACATTTGTTTCGGTAAATATGCTCTTCAGGCACTTGAACCCACTTGGATCACATCGAGACAAATAGAAGCAGGTCGACGAGCAATGACACGAAATGCACGTCGTGGTGGAAAAATATGGGTACGTATATTTCCAGACAAACCGGTTACAGTAAGATCCGCAGAAACACGTATGGGTTCGGGGAAAGGATCCCCCGAATATTGGGTAGCTGTTGTTAAACCGGGCCGCATCCTTTATGAAATGGGTGGAGTAACAGAAAATATAGCCAGAAAGGCTATTTCGATAGCAGCGTCCAAAATGCCTATACGGGCTCAATTCATTATTGCGGGATAAAAATGAAGAATAGACTAAAAGGAAAAATAGACTGAAAGGAAAAATAGACTGAAAGGAAATAGGTGACTAGCTGTCTTGGGAATTCAAAAAAAATAGCAAGTGCAGGTTTCTTTTTTTGGACAAACAATATTTCTTTTTTTTTCTTCGCCTTTTGCCTTGAAAGAACAGATTCAAAAAAAAAATAATATGATTCAACCTCAGACCTATTTGAATGTAGCGGATAACAGCGGGGCTCGAGAATTGATGTGTATTCGAATCATAGGAGCTAGCAATCGCCGATATGCTCATATTGGTGACGTTATTGTTGCTGTGATTAAAGAAGCAGTGCCAAAGATGCCCCTAGAAAGATCAGAAGTGGTCAGAGCTGTAATTGTACGTACTTGTAAAGAACTCAAACGTGACAGCGGTATGATAATACGATATGATGACAATGCTGCAGTCCTCATTGATCAAGAAGGAAATCCAAAGGGAACTCGGGTTTTTGGTGCGATTGCCGGGGAGTTGAGACAGTTAAATTTTACTAAAATAGTTTCATTAGCTCCCGAGGTATTATAAAACGAGACCATGATATGGTTATAGTAGAGTATTTGAAAGAAATAGATTCAGAAATAGATTCAGATTCATTAGTAGATTGTGTCTCACGCATATACCTTTAATCATTCATATTTATCAAAAAAAAAAACAAGAAAAACATGTTGATTATATCCAAATTTTGAGGAAAAAAAATTAATTCATCATGGGTAGGGATACTATTGCTGACATAATAACCTCTATAAGAAATGCTGATATGGATAGAAAAAGAGTGGTTCGAATAGCATCTACCAATATCACTGAAAATATTGTTAAAATACTTTTACGAGAAGGTTTTATCGAAAATGCGAGAAAACATCGAGAAAACAGCAAATCTTTTTTGGTTTTAACCCTACAACATAGGAGGAATAGGCAAAAGCCTTATAGAAAGAGAAACGGTTTAAATTTAAAACGGATCAGTCGACCCGGTCTACGAATCTATTCTAACTATCAACGAATTCCTAGAATTTTAGGCGGGATGGGGGTTGTAATTCTTTCTACTTCTCGAGGTATAATGACAGACCGAGAGGCTCGACTAGAAAGAATCGGCGGAGAAATTTTGTGTTATATATGGTAATCCTTGTAATATCCGAATTGGATTTGAGACTTCCTATTTATGAAAAAAAAAGGGGGGCGGATTGTCAAATATCGCCCCTCCCCTATTTGTTAATACCCCAAGGAGGAGGAAGAGGAAATGGAACAAAAAGACCCAAAACGTATTCATGAGGGTTTAATTACGGAATCACTTCCAAATGGTATGTTCCGAGTTCATTTAGATAATGGAGATCTGATTATAGGTTATATTTCAGGAAAGATCCGACGTAGTTTTATACGGATACTTCCAGGCGATAAAGTCCAAGTTGAAGTAAGTCGTTATGATTCAACCAGAGGGCGTATAATTTATCGGCTTCGCAACAAGGACTCGAAAGATTAGGTGTTTTTTTTTTTCAACTTTCCCATTTCTTTCGTGGGAATACGATTTGAGATGAAAAGTTTCAAGAAACTTATTTTCTTCCAAGAAGTAGATTCAGAGTTAAGTTAAAGAATGGCAAATATGAAAATAAGAGCTTCTGTTCGTAAAATTTGTGATAAATGTCGACTAATCCGTAGGCGGGGACGAATTATAGTAATTTGTTCCAACCCAAGACATAAACAACGACAAGGATAATCATATTCGTTA